AAGAACAGCACCCACGTTCAAAGACCCTTTCTTACCATTAGCAAGAACTTGTTTCAGTTGCATATCATAAGGAATTCTAACAACCGCTTCAAATACAGTATCGGGAAGTACCGTTTGTGGAACCTCAATATCCACGGGTTTATTAGCTAAATGGCAATTGGCACATACAATACGCCCAGTTGCTTCTCGTGGATTTTCATACCCCTGCTGCGCAAAAATGGGATATGCATTTGAAATGGATGCCCCGGTTATTATATAGATCATGAGCGATACGGAAATGGATCGAGTAATCTCCTCCTTTATCCAAGAAAAAGTATTTCTAGTTTGCATGGTCCAATCATTGATCCCGAAAATTTCTACAATAAAATTAGGTAGGTCGCTAGTACAGTTCCCTATCCACGATTCTGCTATTTACTTTTACTGAAAACGGAAAAAAATTACCGAAATATAGGAGAAATTATACCCTCCTGAGGGTATATAAAGTAAGTACGACTTTGCATGCTTTGCTTATATAGCTTATATAGAAAGTAAGAAAGATTATAATTGAATCTGTGAATCATTTTTCAGTCATTCATTGAATGATAAATAACTACAAGTGACGGAGATACACGATTTAAATAACGAAAGATCCAATATTTAAAAATTGTATCTAGAATGACTGGAAAGGTAGAAACAAGACCAGATATAATTTGATCATTATGAGCAAATCCAAAATCTTTGTAAATATAGCCAATCATTAGTTCCCAACCATGGGGCGAATGGAATCCGATACATAAATCTGTTAATAAAAGAATAGAAAAAGCTTTTATTGTGTCGCTTAAATTATATAGGAATTCTTGAACCCAAGAGTTAAGAATAAGAAGTTCTTCATTCCCCAAAATAGAATAACCACTTAGAATAACGAAACATATTAGATTTGTCGAGAAGTGCAAAATCGTATGGATACGCTCCTCATTGTGCATCTTGATCAATTGGATCGTTTCTTTGTGGATTCCTCCTATACGAAGTTTTTGTAGATGTGTTTCCGGGTATTCTTTTATCATTTCATCCAACAGGAAGAGTTCCTCTACTTCTATGAATTGTTCTAGAATACTCTTTTCTTGAATATCATTCAAAAAGGTTTCGGATTGCCTAGTATTCCACCAATTAGTAATCCAAGATTTCAGACTTTTATTAAATGAGAGAGAGATCCACCAGGGCAAAAATACTATAGATCCAAGATATAGAAGGGGAGTGAATGCTTTCTTTTTTGCCATTTTTTCATCTGTGAATTGTTAATGAACCCACCTCATTCGTTGACTTTATGTGATCTAATCTTTCTATCAAGCATGCCTTTCATTATAGTTATATTATTAAGGTAGGGGCTCACGAATCTATTCTCTGTTTTTTTTATTCAGTGCTTAGTCCTTGAATCTAAAAAGAATACAGAAATAGAAAATAAGAATCCACTTTGAATTCGAATGTTCCAATGAAATATATATATTATTGTTATATTGATATTGTTATTGTTTACAGATATCTCAATTGATCAAATTCGAAGCAATTGCCCTCTTTTCTTTTGTTTTGTTTTGATAACTGTCCGAAAGAAGCGCTTCAAACAATAAAGGCTGTTCTATTCAGATTTTGAGACGAAGGAGCGCCCTATCTATATCAAGATCGCACTCAAATATGTCAAAATTTGCGTGGGTTATCTAAACTATATATAGACTAGAGTCCAAGAATAATTGAAAAAAAAAATGATGAAAAATATTATGCTGATCAAAAATGAGTGACAAAAAAAGACAGAAAAGTTACCATTACGTTTATCATTATGTTATAAGAAAGAAATCCACTTGTTTAGTTCTTAAGGAGCACAAAAGAAAGGATAAAATAAAAGGGGAAGGGCCGATTGACAAAAGTATAGAAAATTTACAAGATATGATCTATCTGTATCTAACGTATCAACTACAAATATTGAAAATAAAAAGCGAAAGTCTTTATTTTGAAATACTTTAATATATGAATGAGATGAATCCATTATTTCGATTTCTTGCTTGTTTTGTTACTCAATTAAGTTGAGTGGTTTTACATTTACAGACGCATAAAAAACCATTTTTGTGGACAAAAAAAACTGTTTTTTTATGTTATGACTCTTCCGTATATGTCTGCTTTGATTCGAATCGGCATTCTGAAGAAACTTCAGTTTAGTTCTGCTATAGAAAAAAGAGGATTCTTGAATTGAGTTTTTTTCTCCCGGCGAGAAAGCATTTATTCCGCAATTTATTTCAAAAGACTTCAATCGGTACACGCAAAAAATAGGCCAATTCAGCAGCTTTTTGCTCAATTTCTCGCGGAGTCAAATTCTCATCAGTACGAGTCAAGGGAACGGCCCCCTGGCCTCTGATTTCCATATAAAGGACACGGCGAGCATAAATACCCTCTTTAACTTCTATTCTGATGGACTGAATATCTTTCATAAGGAATCGTAGAAAGATGCGACGATTTTTTCCAGGAAAACCCCAACGAAAAATACATACTATCCCCTCTTTTCTATCGAATCGATCATAACCACTGCCTACATTCCAAAAAATCGTGCACCACAAATAGGAACTAATAAAGAGGCCTGCGATCCCATAGAAAGACATCACGATTCCTTGTGGAAAAAAAACTATTTGCTGAGACGGAAATAAAGATATCAAATTCCTACCAAGATAACTAGAAGTTCCAACTAATAAAAACCCTAATGAACCAAAAAAAAGGATAAAGGCCCAGCAGAAATTGCTTATTTTTCGAGACCCCACTATAAATTCTATCCATATAGATTCTGATCGCCAACTCATACATACTAGATCCAGTTGCATTTTATTGGAATTGAGAGAATAACCAAAAAAATTCGACTTTACTTTTTTTGTTTCCGAAGTAACTCTCATCAACTAGTACTATTTTGATATGAACTTTTAGAAGGAATTTATCAAATTGCTTAGATCTAAAATCATTACCTTTATATGATCCCCTATACAGATCTACTAGATATATAGACTTTAATTTCATACATCCGCGATCCACTTGCTATAATTCATTTAACCCTATATCATGTTTACGTATGCATAAGAGGAGCTTTTTCATTTATGTTCGGTTCTGGGAAGCCGGATGTTATACAATATTCTACTAAATAGGTATCCGTGGCATCTAAGTCTTGAAAAAAATAGATAAGATTTGGTTTTGGCCCCTATCGAATCTAAAAAATCTTAGTTTTTTGAACATACAAAGATAAAGAAGCCATTGCAATTGCCGGAAATACTAGGCCTACTAAAGGCACAAAAATAGAGGGAAAGCTGCTGAAAGTTGTCATAAAATGGGTACCTCAATTTAATATTTGTACCTGTTATTGTTATATTGTTAGTTAGAAATATATCTTATAATGATTATATTATACTTCGTATATTATACTAAGTATATCGAAATACTAAGTATATCTAAGCGAGTCTATATATCTAATAAGTGCAAGGAATGTAGAATTAAATAAAAGGACTTGCCCATCTTTCTAAATCAAATAAAATAGGTGTATGATAAGATAATCCACTTTCTTTATTATCTTACTTTATTCTTACTTTTCTTATTATTCTATTGTTCTTGTCTTCTAATTTGAATTTAATAAAGAAAGAGTTTATTCCAAATTGTCGAAAGATTCGATTCGTTTTATTTGTCTCTCCAAATTGGAATTTCATTTCACAGAAGTAAAAATTCGCTTTTTATCTTGTTGATAGAGGTTTACTCATTAGTAATATCGGATAATAATAATTATCTACATAATTTGTTTTTCGACAATTCCATTTTATGTTTATGTCACAAAGTCAAAGCCCGCGTAATGGGCTTTGACTTTGATTCTGATAAACTAACTAACTACCTTTTCACTACAAAGAAAATAATTGAACTTAAGACTCTACTTGATTGAATTTTCCTTCAAAGGAAAAAAACCGTGGAGCTGAACTAACTCACTCAGAACACCTTTTAAAAGATTACGTGGTACAATTAGATCGAATAAACCCTTCTGGAATAAATATTCAGCCGCCTGTGAACCTTCAGGTATTGTTTTATTCAATGTTTGCTCAATTACTCTTTTACCCGCAAATGCAATATAGGCATTGGGTTCAGCAATAATGATATCCCCCAACATACCAAAACTCGCGGTCACTCCACCAGTAGTAGGAGATGTAAGAATTGATACATAAAATAACTTTTTATTTGATTGATAATCATATAAAGCGGAAGATATTTTAGCCATTTGCATCAAGCTCAAACTTCCTTCTTGCATGCGTGCTCCTCCGGAAGCACACACTATAATAAGAGGTAAAAAATGATTGGTAGCATATTCGATCAAACGGGTGATTTTCTCGCCTACTACGGATCCCATACTACCCCCCATAAACTGAAAATCCATAACCCCGATTGCCATAGGAATACCGTTTAGTTGACCTGTGCCTGTTTGAATAGCCTCAGTTAATCCTGTCTTTCTTTGATAAAAATCAATACGATCTTTATAAAGCTCTTCTTCAGACTGAAATTCAATGGGATCCAGAGAGATCATGTCTTCATCCATAGGACCCCAAGTGCCTGGATCAATCGAAAGTTCGATTCTATCTGAACTACTCATTTTCAAATGATATCCACATTGTTCACAAAGATGCATTTTTGACTTAAGCAATTTCTTATAATTTAATCCATAACAATTTTCACATTGAACCCACAAATGCTTGTATAGCTCGGGATCATTAGAACTTTCTTTTAGAGTTAAATCATTCCCATTTTCCCGAGTTATTATATCGAAATTCTTGTCTTCACTACTATTTCCACCTTCGCCGCAAATGTAATTATAAATATAACTATCATTGGAATTGTCACTACCACTTAAAATTGAACTATCAATACAGATTTGAGAACGAAGATAAGAGTCAATACAACTATTAATGTGATTATTCCAACTATTGTTAGTATCATACAAGTTAAAATCATAGTGGGGA